GAGCGCACTTCTAACACTTGTTCCACTTTTGGAAGACCCTGCGTTATATCACCAGATCTCGATTTTTCATATATAAATGTAACTAATGTATCTCCTTCGTAAAGGATTTCCCCATAATGGCCATGAACAGTTGCTCCTGAAGTGGCCAAATGGGGCTTAGCTGATCTTAGTACTACAGAGTCAGCGTAAACAATTATAACTTGACCCGATTTTAGGTGCGGCCCCTTTTTTGCCATACATACATTTTCACAAATAAACTGTCCCAGATTAATTATTGTGAAGAAACATTCACAATAATTATCATCATAATTATGATGGAGAAAATACCAATTCAATTTGAATGGATTCAAAACGCTGTTACTGCACGGATCGTGATTAACAATTCTACCGTTCTCATCCATTAAATAATATTTAAGTACTTTTAAAGTCTGTTTTAAATTGTCAAGTTTCAAATATTTAATTACTGAGATCTGATTATGAGTTAGTAAATGGTAAAATGAATAAAAATTCGCAATTTGAAGAGCTGTTCCTGAAGGGCCCAACGAATTCCTAATTGGAATTATAGGATCTCTTTTAGTTGATTCTTTTATTACATTGTAATATTTTACATCGTTGTATGGATCCATTCGAAAACAATTAGATGATGACAAAATTATCAAAGATTGACATTCCATATTTTTATTCAACAACGTACTAATAGTTCCTTGATTTTGTTTAAGTGATTGTTGAATCCTTGTCTTGGAATAAATGGAATAAAATGGATTAATATTGGTGTGATCTGGCCCATTATCAGAGATCAATCCCGAACCTGATGGATCATTTCTTTTTCTGCTGATATAGGAAATACGGGATTTACCTAAGTTGATTCTTAGGAAATCACGAATCAGACCATTTATACTTACTTCAACAAAATAAACACGAGCCTCTTCGATAGAAGAACCTTTTTTGTCTTGGTTCCAATTTAACACTAAACAAGTACGAACTAATTGAATACTTGTGTCAGAAATTCCCTGAATTGGTTTACCATTTCCATAAAGAATATAATTGACAACTCGAAGTTTCAGATTATCCTTTTCCTGCAATAAATCCGGAGGGAAAAGCGTTTCTAAATTTATACCGTCCCCTATTTCATATACGAGTACTGATCGAACCAAAACAAAATACTTTTTCTTGGTAGGTGTGATTCGTTGGACATAGATCCATTTTTTCACCTTTTTTTTTTTTTGCTCCTTAGAATTTGTTTTTACTGTTCCTGGTGGTATCAAAAGACCACTGTATCGGGATATCTTATCTACCGCCCTCGGAAAATGGATATCTCCTGAAAAGATTTGAAGTTCCATTTTTTTGTTTTTTCTCTCTATTCGGACTAATCCCCCTACTCGACTTTTTATATCTAAAGTGATTTGTGTATCGACTCCAACGATACTATTGTTCCGTACCATTAGGTAAGAAGATTCGGGTAAAATATACACTTCCTGGGGAATGAAAAAAAAGCGATCTACTTTCATTTGGTATTTTGGCTGAAATTCTTTGACTCCTCGATACTCAACTAAATCCTCTTTTTTGACGATTGAATGCACCCCTATAACCACATATTTAGTAATTCCCGAACTCCTTCTTCGGTATTTGGGATCGTCGAAATAAGCAAAAATGCTATTTTTACGGAAAATACCATTTATAGGTATTTCAATCAAGATATCGGAGTTGGGCATTCGTTCGTTTTCTTGAATCGATTGGAATGGGATGATAAATCTATTTCTTCGCCTCTTCGCCAATAAATCAGAATTTTCGTGGAAAATAGCAGGATATATGAAATTACAATGACCAGTACATATGATTCGATTAAGGTCTGAATAATAAAGAATCCTGCTTTCTTTTTTACTCGGAAGATCCGAACTAAAGAATTTGTGTTTAACTTGATCATTCGAAGGGTTAGAAATATATCTTCTTTCGACCGAAAAAGAATGGACGTTTGTTTGATCTTGATCCTTGTGTATCGAAAGCGGGACTATACTGGATTTGCACGAACCCCCCGATAATATCCATAAATGGCTTGTTTTTGGCAAAAGATGGACATTACTATATGGGAATTCAGATGCATGGTATACATCAGTACTCCAGTGCATTTCTCCTTCTGAATCGGAATAAATATGTTTTCGAACCCTCTCTGTAAAATTCAAAGTGTATGTTCCCGAGCGAATTTCAGCAATCACTTGTTCTGATTCTACATATTGATCATTTTGAACTAAAAGAAAACTTTTTGGTGGAATAGTCACGTTATGTAGAATATCTTGACTCTCAATAGTTACATACAAGTCCATATAACAGAGATAAGCAGGATGCCCATGACGTGTACGTGTGGGATGAACCAAACCCTTATTAAATTTGACTTTTCCATTAGAGGGGGCTCGTACATGTTCTGCAGTACCCCCTGTGAATACTCCGCCGGTATGAAACGTTCTTAATGTTAGTTGAGTACCCGGCTCTCCAATGGATTGAC